AGAAAAAGAGGTACAGCTGGTTAAATCCAACCTATTCTTGAAATAAACAACCCGCACACACTCCCTTTCCAAAAAAGATCAATACACCAATCACTACACTGAGATTTATTAGATTTGTTGCTAAAATATCGGTATTAACCCCGAAACTCTCGGCGGATGGCCAGTGACCCAAGAAAACGAAAGAATCGGTTACATTTTTCATATGATCTCCTCTTATAGATAAACTAAAAAAAAGCATTCTTCGAAATAGAAAATAGGTTCTAAATTTATTTTTGTTTTTCAATTGAGATTCCCGCTAAGAATAATACGTAAATTTGTACTTATTCGAATTACAAATTAATTGAAAAATTAATTAGTTATATTAGTTATATAGGTACTAGGTTTCATGTGAATTGCGAAATACCTATGGAGCACTTTTCCTTTGCTTTGGACTAAGAAGGGGAAGGAGAGAAGAAAACGAGTGGGTAACACTAATTCTTCATCTTCAAATCAGTCCTTCCCCTGGGTTATTTTCTGAACAAATGAGTAATTGTGTAGGAGCGATATTTTAATATAAAGTGAATTAACAATCTACAAGTCCACGATCATAAAAGAAATATGTATTTCTCATATTTATTTTCCTTTTATCGGATTAAACAAAAGGATTTGCAAATAAAAGGGCTAACGCTACAACCAATCCATAAATTGTTAAAGCTTCCATAAAAGCTAAACTAAGTAATAAAGTACCTCGTATTTTTCCCTCTGCCTCGGGTTGTCTCGCAATACCTTCTACAGCTTGGCCTGCAGCAGTACCTTGACCAACTCCAGGTCCAATAGAAGCAAGACCTACAGCTAATCCAGCAGCAATAACGGAAGCGGCAGAAATCAGTGGATTCATGATAAGTTCCTCATACAAAAAAAAAGAAATGGTTAATGATACAATCAACCAATGAATTAGGACTTAATTAGTCCATTGTAATAGCCATCCAGCTAAAATAATGAAAAACGCCGCCGAATTGAAATAAGAATATGATTGAATCATTAGATAATTAGAAAGACTTCATCTTTTTTCCTGGTGTGGAAATCTTTTTTAATTCCTATTTGTAGAGGTTTTCCATTTCTTTTTTCTAACCCTTCTTCGATCTTTTTCTTTATTTTATCTGTTTATTTAGTAAATTCATAGTTATAAACGAAACAAACGGAAGGACTTTGGTTGGCATCCTTCTCGAAATTCAAGTAAGGCAAATTAAATATTAGTTCATATATAACTTGTCAATATCAAATATACGTATGTTTCTTAGATAACGGAAACCGCCTATTGTATCTTATGTATCTTCAATTCAATTGCATCTTAAATTCAATCGGATTTGCTAAGCATTCTTTGAAACATCTAATCTAAAAAAATTAACTTATAGTCATTAGATTCCACATATCTGGCACAACCTCTCTCTATTAACCAACTACTTTTTTACACGTCTCGAACATAATAGCATTTTTTCTAGTACCATTAGACGGTATGTATTTTTATATTTATATACTCGAAATAGACTATTTTGATCGACTAGAGTAATAGATTAGTATCTTGAGCCCCACATATATTACCCGGATATAAAATTGACTCTTCCTCTTCCTAAGACTAATCAATGATGACCTTCCATAGATTCGCCTATATAAGCTGCGGCTAAAGTTGCAAAAATAAGAGCCTGAATACCACTTGTAAATAATCCCAGGAACATGACAGGTATAGGAACCACTAAAGGCACTAAAGAAACAAGAACAACAACTACTAATTCATCCGCTAATATATTCCCGAAAAGTCTAAAACTAAGTGATAGAGGTTTTGTGAAATCTTCTAAGATGTTAATGGGTAAAAGAATTGGAGTTGGTTGAATGTATTTACCAAAATAACTTAATCCTTTTTTTGTAAGACCCGCGTAGAAATAGGCCACTGACGTGAGTAAAGCTAAAGCAACGGTAGTATTTATATCATTCGTGGGTGCGGCTAACTCCCCGTGAGGTAACTGTACTATTTTCCAAGGAAGAAGAGCCCCTGACCAATTAGAAACAAAAATAAATAGAAACAAAGTCCCAATAAAGGGAACCCAGGGGTGATATTCTTCTCCAATTTGGGTTTTACTCACGTCTCGAATGAATTCAAGGACATATTCAAAGAAATTTTGACCACTTGTCGGAATGGTTTGTGGATTTCGAACAGCTATAGCAGCTGAACCTAATAAGATAGCAATTACAAACCAAGAGGTTATAAGTACCTGGCCGTGGATTTGGAAACCCCCTATTTGCCAATAGAAATGTTGACCTACTTCCACACCAGACATATCATATAACCCGTTTAATGTATTGATTGAATATGATAGAACATTCATATTGTCCTCCGATAGAAATAGAACTTAAAAAAATTATTTTGATTCAACCATCTCTTTCTCGATTTGTCGACTTTTTTTTTATTTAATTGAATTTTAGATTAACTAATTTAATATTTAGGATACCGATTAATCACATAATATCCCCAGTCCTTTATTATATAGATTTTGAGATTCAGGAATAGTAATACTATTATTTTATTGTACTATGAATATTATGAATATTTTTTATTATAAAGTTTCAGCATTTAATTTTTGATTTTATTATGTTCTTATATAGCTAGATCGGCCTTCACAAATTGCAAATACTAATTTGGTAAGAATTAATCGGATTGAAGCTATAGCATCATCATTTGCCGGAATCGAAATATCGGCGAGATCGGGGTCACAATTTGTATCGATTAAACAAATTGTTGGAATTCCCAAAGTAATACATTCTCGAAGGGCCGTATGTTCTTCTTGTTGATCCACGATGATTACAATATCAGGTAACCCTGTCATATATTTAATCCCACCCAGATATGTTTGCAAATGAGATAATTGTCTCTTCAACACCGCTGCATCTCTCTTCGGAAGACGAGCGAGTCTCCCCGCCTTTTGTTCCATTTTTAAATCCCTGAATTTTTGAAGTCTCGTTTCTGTAGTGGACCAATTCGTTAACATACCCCCCAGCCACTTTTTGTTAACATAATGACATCGAGCCCTTATTGCAGCCCATGCTACTGAATCAGCTGCTTTATTTTTTGTCCCAACAATTAAAAATTGTTTTCCTCTACTTGCTGCATCAAAAACTAAATCACAAGCCTCTAATAAAAAACGAGCAGTTCTGGTAAGATTTATAATATGAATACCCTTACATTTTGCAGAGATATATGGTGACATTCGAGGATTCCATTTCCGAGTACCGTGACCAAAATGAACTCCCGCCTCCATCATCTCTTCCAAATTTATGTTCCAATATCTTTTTGTCATTTCTCCCCACACTTTCTCTTTTTTTTTTTTAATAATTCATAAAGAGATGAGGTATTCTGAAATAAAAAATTGTTCCAACGGAACCTTCTTTTCTACCGTGGATTGGCCATTGATACACAAACCAAAGCATTCATTCCTTTCTATTTATTATTATTTGAGTTTCTGTATTTTATTACTATTTTTATTACATTAATAAATGAAAACTAAATTAAATAACCATAACAATACAAAATACAGAGAAGATAACAAGGATTAATCTCTTCTGCTAAATCCCAAAAATCATTCTTGTTTTGATCTATCACGTAAATTCTTTGAAAGACAAGAACAAAAAAATTCTCTGTGATAAAACAAAATATCTCTCATTTCTCCCGCGAATAGATTCCTTTTTTTTTTCAGGGGAATGCTCGTATATTGACTTGAACGTTGTATGAATCCTTTGAATCCGGTACCAACGGGTATCATCCCCCCCAGAACAACGTTTTCTTTTAGCCCTTTCAACCAATCAATACGTCCTCGGAGAGCGGCTTTTGCTAAAACTCGAGCCGTTTCTTGAAAACTAGCCTCGGATATAAAACTTTGAGTATTCAGGGATGCTCTCGTTATTCCCACTAAGATAGCTCGGTAACAGATTGCTTCTTCCAAAGCACGCCCCGTTCGTTCTGCCCGCAACAATCCAATAAGTTCTCCAGGCAAAAAAACATTAGAGATTCCATCCTCTAAAACCAAGACTTTTGATGTTATTTGCCGTACAATAATTTCGATATGCCTATTATGGATCTGCACCCCCTGGGAGCGATAAACCTTTTGGATCTTATTAACCAAAGAGATACGACTTTGCGCTATAGTTAGCTCAGCCCCAATCAAGAATCCCCAGGGAATTCCAAGAATTCTTGTTATATGTTCATTCCAACCATCAATCCTCTTTTCTAGATTCATCGGTATTGAATCAATCGAACGAACTTCTAAGACTTGTTCCACCTTTGGAAGACCTTGCGTTATATCACCAGACCTTGATTTTTCATATATAAACGTAAGTAATATCTCCCCTTCATAAACGATTTCCCCATAATGACCATGAACTGTGGCTCCTGGGGTAGCTAAATAGGGCTTAGCCGATCTTATTACTACAGAATCAAATTGAACAATTAGAACTTGACCCGATTTTAAGTGCAGTCCATTTTTGGTTATACATACATTTTCACAAAGAAATTGTCCAAGACGCATTTTTGTGGGTGTCTCTTCACAAAAATTGTAATGAAGAAAATACCAATTCAAATTGAATGAATTCAAAATGGTGTTACTACATGGGTCGGGATTAAAAATTCTTCTATTTTCATCCATTAAATAATAGTGAAATTTAAGGACTTGAAAGGTTTGTTTTAAATTGTCAAATTGTAAATAATTAGTTACCAACATCTGATTATGAGTTATTAAAGGATAAAATGAAAAAAAATTAGAAAATGGAAGGGCTATTCCTAAAGGACCTAATGAATTCCTAATTCGATCTTTTTGAATTGATTCTTTGTGATATTTTACACCGTTGAATGTGAATGGACCCATTCGAAAACAACTTGATGATGACAAAATTAGAAAAAACTTACATTCTTTATTTATATCCAATGACATATGAACAGTTCCTTGATGTTGGTTAAATGATTGTTGAAGTTT